GTAGGTATGAATCATAGTTCAAATATTTCTTTTTTTCTTGATCTATTCTACTTGATCTATTCTATATATTCCGTGCTCCAGATACTAGAATAAATATCCGACGAGGTAGAATCATCTTAATAGAGATAACAGGTCCATTCTATGTATTATCAATAGGATCAATTATAGCAAGTCACACACTCATATTCCGGAAATACCGAAACAAATAAATTCCACGGTCGAACTACCAGAATGGTCTAGAAATCCAAATCTTAAGTAAAGTCATTTTTTCTTTGATTGAAAGACTAGAACTTCATAGTTCTTATAAACCTAACTCATTCCAATTCCATCCAGTAAAACGGAGGAATTATAAATTTCTAAAATAATAGATAGGAATATCGCAAATAGAGCCATTGCGACCCCCATAAGTGGTGTAGTCCCCCAGCCCGGAGCAACTTTACCATATTCTGAATTCAATGGTTTCAATAAACTCCCTACATTAGTTCGTCTTGGTCTTGCCCCAGATCCAGAACTATCCTCAACGGTTTGTGTAGCCATAAATCCTATTTAATGATTGGTTGAGATCTGTTGACTTTGTATACTATTCCGTTGTAGTTGTAAATAAACGATCTTATCGTAGATCCATTGTGATCTTGAAATTATCTAAAAATGGAAACAGCAACCCTAGTCGCCATCTCCATATCTGGTTTACTTGTAAGCTTTACTGGGTACGCCTTATATACCGCTTTTGGGCAACCCTCTCAACAACTAAGAGATCCATTCGAAGAACACGGGGACTAGTTAAAGTAATGAGCCTCCCATATTGGGAGACTCATTACTTCAATTGAATCATTTAAAAAAATTATTTCATTTTTTAGTTGGAACCTTAGGAGGTTCTCGAAAAAAGATAGCGAAAAAAATTATTCCTAAAGTCGAGACTAAAAGGAATGTATAAACCAATGCTTCCATAGATTCGATCGTGGTTTACAATTATAGCTTCCACACCTATTCATTTTGGGATCATTTACCATATAAAGAAAGAAAAAGAGGCAAAGAAAAGATGGTGATTCAAGTCAAGATTTCCCTGGTACCCGATGTCAAATCAAAAAAAAATAGAGGCGAAAGATACCACCGAAATGTCGTATCAGACTACTTGTCTCTTTGTAGTTGGATCTCCAAGTTTTTGGAATGCTCCAAATTCGACTTGAGCATCCAAATCTGGATCAATACCAGCAAAAACATCTCTGAACAAGGTTCTAGCGCCATGCCAAATGTGGCCGAAAAAGAAGAGCAAAGCAAACGTAGCATGTCCAAAAGTGAACCAACCCCTCGGACTACTACGAAAAACACCATCGGATTTCAAAGTAGCCCGATCTAATTCAAAAATTTCACCTAATTGGGCACGTCTAGCATATTTTTTCACAGTAGCAGGATCAGAATAACTTACTCCATTAAGTTCACCCCCATAGAACTCAACAGTTACACCTACTTGTTCAACACTATACTTGGATTCTGCCCTTCTAAAAGGAACATCAGCTCTCACAATTCCGTCTTCATCTACCAAAACTACCGGAAATGTTTCAAAAAAAGTAGGCATACGACGTACAAAAAGCTCACGCCCTTCGTTATCTCTAAAGACGGGGTGTCCTAACCATCCAACAGCTATTCCATCTCCGTTGTCCATTGAACCTGCTCTGAATAATCCCCCTTTTGCCGGATTATTACCAATGTAATCATAAAAAGCTAATTTTTCGGGAACTTTAGACCAAGCTTCTGATAAACTCAGATTTTCGGCTAGCCCGGCGCTAACTCTTCGATATATTTCTTGCTGAAAGTATCCCTGATCCCACTGATAACGAGTAGGACCAAATAATTCAATTGGGGTAGTTGCTGAACCATACCACATAGTTCCAGCAACAACGAAAGCTGCAAAAAAAACAGCAGCGATACTACTGGAAAGTACAGTTTCAATATTGCCCATACGTAATCCTTTGTATAGACGTTGAGGAGGACGGACACTAAGATGGAATAGACCTGCTAATATGCCTAATGTACCCGCTGCAATATGATGAGACGCTATTCCTCCCGGAACAAAAGGATCAAAACCTTCCGCGCCCCATGCTGGATTTACAGATTGTACTTTTCCAGTTAGTCCATAAGGATCGGACACCCATATTCCAGGACCATACAAACCTGTTACATGAAATGCGCCAAAGCCAAAGCAAGCCACCCCTGAGAGAAATAAATGAATTCCAAAGATCTTGGGCAAATCCAACGAAGGTTTTCCTGTACGTTCATCAGTGAATATTTCTAGGTCCCAATATACCCAATGCCAGATAGCTGCCAAGAAGCACAAGCCAGAAAACACAATATGTGCCCCTGCCACACCTTCATAACTCCAAATACCCGGATTCGTTACAGTTGCTCCTGAAATACTCCAACCACCCCACGAATTGGTGATTCCTAAACGAGTCATGAAAGGTATAACGAACATACCCTGTCTCCACATTGGATCAAGAACGGGATCAGAGGGATCAAAAACCGCCAATTCGTATAAAGCCATCGAACCGGCCCAACCTGCAACTAGAGCTGTATGCATTATATGAACAGAAATCAATCGACCGGGATCATTCAATACAACAGTATGAACACGATACCAAGGCAAACCCATGGAAATACCCCTTTATCAAAGAAAAATAGACACTATGTCGCTTTAATTTTATCGCATTGGAAAAACGACTATATATACTATGTAGCTAAGTAGCTAACCTTTTCAGTAGATTCTGTATCAGAAAGGGTTAATATTTATTCCATTCCATTGAAAATAACGGAACAATTCTGTTCGTAAGAACAAAGAGAAGCAGATCTATTCTATACCCGATAAGTACCAATCCGCAATGGGAGGATTGGTCCCATTTTGGGGGAACGAATGGATAGATACTTGTTTATCATTCAAACGATCGATACCTTCGTGAAAATTTTTTCTTTCTTCATTCTGTTTTACTCTATAAACCTTCCAGTCTCTGTATCAAATAAACTAAACCGAAAAAAAGGGATGAAGACAATAAACAAGTGATTGTTACGTTTCCATATTAAAGTAAAGTATAGTACTGAATTTTTTTCTTTAATTTAATGCCCATTGGTGTTCCAAAAGTACCTTTTCGGAGTCCTGGAGAGGAAGATGCGGTTTGGGTTGACGTATAGTGCGACTTGTCAGACATATTGGGTCATATGGGATTTACCCGTTTTCTCTCCCCCGATCGAGATATCCTCCGTTTCGCCCAAGAAATATTGTATTGAGTAAACCATCAATCATTCGGAGCGTGAAGTGCAATTAGATCAATTTATATTGGGGATCAATATTATCAATTTAGAAGAATTTATGGTTCACTTGGACCGATAAAATAAAGTATCCAGGCTCCGTTTAGAAAATACCAAATCGGTAACAAATTGGTAATATAATATATGTATGATTACCACTTGTATCATCAACTATTCTTATACTTCCTATTACTATAGGAATGATAGGAATGATCCTAAACTGCCAACCAATGAAATAGTATGATGAATACATCAAATAGTTTGGGGAAAGCAAGGCACGAAATGAATAAAAAAAAAAAAGAAGTCATACCAAAAAAGTGGTACTGAGACCATTTGCCCTATATGTGCAAATCGAATTCGGACGGATCTTTTCCCGGAGTAGACCATGAACCTAAAAGAATTGAAAGGGGCCCAGTCAGGAACAAGAAAATGACATCGTGATTTGAATCTCGATGAAACAATACATCAATGAGAGGTTAGTTTAATAAGTTCAGTCAATTCTTTTTTTTGAGGGAAGAGAGCCAAAACTCATCTCATTTTTTTAATGGAGGACCCTTCAAAAAAAAAAAAGCAAAAACCTATTATAGAAAAAAAGAAATAAAACAGGAATCGACACATTGATTCTTTTTTTTTCGAAATTTTTTTTGAACCGTATGCATCCAAAGGTGCACGTACGGTTCCTAAGGGATACAATTTTGTCCTAATCAACCGACTTTATCGAGAAAGATTACTTTTTTTAGGCCAAGAGGTTGATAGCGAGATCTCGAATCAACTTGTTGGTCTCATGGTATATCTCAGTATAGAAGATGATACTAAGGATCTTTATTTGTTTATAAATTCTCCCGGCGGATGGGTAATACCAGGAATAGCCATTTATGATACTATGCAATTTGTGCCACCTGATGTGCATACAATATGCATGGGATTAGCCGCGTCAATGGGATCTTTCATTCTGGTCGGAGGAGAAATTACCAAACGTCTAGCATTCCCTCACGCTTGGCGCCAATGAGTTTTTATTTGAAAAAAAAAGGAAGACTATGCCTTCGCCATATTGATTATAAATCAAATAATAAGTAATAATAGCATGGCATTTCGAGTTCGATATTAACAAATTTGTATTGTTTTTTCATAAGATGAGATTTTGTATCGAAATAGTAGTATGAAACAAAGGTTATTTCCGATTTTCTCTTATGTGTCGGGAGTACATTTCAGCGTCACAAACCATTTTTCTTCCACACTAGAAGTCGGTCTCTTTCAGATATTTATGTTCTGAAAGAACGAGTACGAAAATGAAAAAAAAAAGATCATTTTTTCCTTATTTGATCGTATCAGAAAGAAACTTTGGGATTGCTAAACCACAGACGAGATAAATATAGAAAGTAACAGAACCATCATAGTATTTTTTTTTTACTTCTACGAAAGGAAGGGTGGTAAATGGATCATTCAACGATCTGTATCGGATGGATTCTATTTCTTTCTTCGATAGAATAGAAGAGAAGAAAAAAAGTCAATTCCATTGCGGAGCCGTATGCAATGAACAAAAGATGCCTGTACGGTTGTTCAATTCGATTTTCTTTTGCTTCTTGTTAGTTTTTTATCCCTTTTTGAGTTTAGCTCAATCATGCAAAATAGAAGAACCGTTCATGATGTTATATCAATATCATCAGGGTTATGATTCACCAACCTGCTAGTTCTTTTTATGAAGCACAAGCAGGGGAATTTATCCTGGAAGCGGAAGAACTACTGAAACTTCGCGAAACCCTCACAAAGGTTTATGTACAAAGAACGGGCAACCCTTTATGGGTTGTATCCGAGGACATGGAAAGGGATGTTTTTATGTCAGCAACAGAAGCCCAAGCTCATGGCATTGTTGATCTTGTAGCGGTTGAAAACGAAAATACTGAGGATTTAGTGTAAATCTATTTCAAACCATAATTCAAATTTTCTGTGATTTGATATTGAATAGAAATAATTCATAATCATCAATCATCAGGTTAAGATCGATCTAAACCAACTCATTTTATTCTATATATAGATATATACATACGACATGCCAACTATTAAACAACTTATTAGAAACACAAGACAGCCAATAAGAAATGTTACGAAATCTCCCGCTCTTAGAGGATGTCCTCAGCGTCGAGGAACATGTACTAGGGTGTATGTGCGACTCGTTCATTCAGATCATGAGTTCGAACAAATGAGACAATTTTTTCAGTATCAATGATCAGTACCAATGAATAGGATAGATAGAGAAGATCTATCATATACCTATATTGTATAGATATATGGAATTTATGGTTTCCATTGGTGCAAATCCAATCATCTAGATTTGAAATAAGAAGCAATTCCCCATTGGTAGCAAACGGTTATCCATTAAGCGGCGGAAATAGTATTATAAGAAGCAAAAAAGTTATGCTTCTTTTCTTGAAAAACGGACTAACAGGGTCAGCTACCTAGCCAACTTTCATAATTAAATGCCGTCACTGTATGGATAATTCGTATTGTGAAAGAGCTATTACTGTATAATTGATGGGTAGAGCCAAAGAGTGTGAACTATACAAGTTCACAATAACATTTGATTAAATGAAAGAAGAGGCTCCGGTGTATAGAGAGGACCTCACCGTTTAAGAGGTAACCATAGAAACGATGGAACCCACTATTTTTTTATTTAGTATCGTTAGACTGTCTTATTTCCCGGTGAAATAACTGGAAGGAATAGAATTTTAAATCGTGGTTGGGAAGGTCATAGTAGCAAAAGCCATTGGAATTGAGATTTTATATATCGGAATAATCCGTTTTGGTATTAATTGACCGGGGAAGGGGAAAAGGATGACTGAAAGAAGAGAAATCAATTAGTTATTCATTAAGGTTTAATTTGATTCAATGACCAGAGTTAGACGAGGATATACAGCTCGGAGACGTCGAACAAAAATTCGTTTATTTGCATCAACCTTTAGAGGGGCTCATTCAAGACTTACTCGAACGATTACTCAACAGAAAATGAGAGCTTTGGTTTCCTCTCATCGAGATAGAGGCAGGCAAAAGAGGGATTTTCGGCGGTTGTGGATCACTCGGATAAATGCAGTAACTCGTGAGAATAAGGTATTCTATAGTTATAGTAGATTTATACACAATCTGTACAAGAAGCAATTACTTCTTAATCGTAAAATACTTGCGCAAATAGCTATATCAAATAAGAATTGTCTTTACATGATTTCCAATAAGATCATCAAATAAAGGAGATTCTAAAGTAATATACAGGAATGATTGAAACAGAATTCCCCGGAGAATGAACTCCGGGAAGATATAGAATAAAAATCCATTAAGATAAGTAGTAGGAATGAACGAACATATTTCAATAAAAAAAAAGATTTCTTCTTCCCGCATTTTTTCTTTCTTATAACACAAGAATCAAATCTGGATTCTAGACCTTTTCGGACAAAACATCAATCTGAGCTTGAGTTCCGATTGGAGTTTTGAGTCAATTGAGGAGTATGCCTATTTATTTCTGGTTCTAGGCCCAGTAGTTCTTGGGATCGACTCGGCTCTCTCAAATTGTTTCTCATTATTAAGAAAAGGTAACAAAGATAAAATACGAGCTTGTTTTATAGCAATAGTAATTAATCGTTGTTGTTTCAAGGTCAATCTATTCACTCGTCTAGATAATATTTTTCCTTGTTCACTAATAAATCGACTAATTAAACTCATGTTTCTATAATCGATTCGATCCCCCGATCCAATTGGGGGCAAACGCCTACGAAAAGATCGCTTGTATTTACGAAAAGGTTGCTTGGATTTATCCATGGTTTATTCCTTATCTCTAAAATTCTCTTCCTTTATTCATTTCAGATCCAACCGAAATAGGGCTTAATATATTATTTATATTATTTGATTCATATATTATCTATCTATACACATGACATAATATCTACATGAAATCCGGTTTTATTTGTATATAATATGTATATTATATATGTTAAGTTCTTACTCTTCCTATTCCTTGGAAAGATCGAACACATGATGTTCCCTTCGATCTATTTCTTTATTTCCCCATGAATAGTATGCTTGTGACAATAGCGACAAAATTTTCTCAATTCTAATCGACTGGGTGTATTGTGGCGATTCTTTTGAGTAATATATCTAGAAATGCCCGGCGATTCCTTATTAACACCATTTCGGACACAACTGGTACATTCCAAAATAACTCTGACTCTGACATCTTTACCCTTGGCCATGAACCTCCTTTAGATTTTGGATCGACTTAACTTAACTCTTCTAGTTTCGATCCGAACCGAAGAAGAAGAAAAAAAATCAATAGAAGGTACTAACGATAAATGCAATTTCTAAAGATTTCGTTGTACTTATTTCATTCTACTTATTGTTTTGTTATTATCTAATTAATAGAATATTAATAGAGTAATTATTAAGTTAAGCAATACAAAATTAGAGTAATAATTAAGTAATACAATTTCCTTCTAACTATCAATTATTTCTATCCTAAATCCCAATATGTCAGTTAAGTATCTTCTTACTATGCTATGAGTTCGTGCAGCCTACCCTAGATTGGATACAAATTAAAATGGAATTTCTGTTTTCCTAAATTAGATCTTGGATCTACCGGATTTTTTAGAAGGCTCAATACACTTTTTTTGTCTTTCCTTCCTATCCTAAAGAATTGAAAAGGGGGGGCAAAATTTGAGTCACGGCATGCGGAATTTTATTTCCGCATTTCTTCCCATATCAATAACTAAAATTAAAAAAAAGGGAATGACAAGGCATCTGGGAATAAACGATTAATTTCTATCAATAGACCCGCTAAAGACCCAAACCATAGAGTAGTTAGCACAGGTGCCACAGAGAGATATGTTTTTATATCTCGCATTGAGAAAATCCTCCTTCTTTATTGTAATACATATATGGTCAGATGCTGTAGTTCAAGATCATTTGTATTTATTTTTACGCGGAATTACTAACTAAAGTGGATATGTCCAATGAACCAATAGATGAGATTTGCCTGTCCCACAAAAAGAAAAAAATGACCCCTTCCTCCCGAGCATTACCGATAAATATTAATTCTTTTGTTATACGTTAGGTTGGGTTTCAAATGTATATAATTCTTTTATTATATGAAACCAAAAAGAAGAAATGACAATAAAGTTGGATATAAATGGAGGATAAAATAACGATGTGGAAAACAAGACACGGATTTTGTACAATGACACTGTACAACAATTTTGAAAAGGGATGTAGCGCAGCTTGGTAGCGCGTTTGTTTTGGGTACAAAATGTCACGGGTTCAAATCCTGTCATCCCTACCTATTACTTCTCCTATGGGCAGTAACGAGGGATTAATTGATCTCAATTAAAATGGGGCATAATCTTTAATTGTTGGATATTATACGTATGCTAAATCCGTTAGAAATTTAATCTGTTATAAATGGAAAAAAAGAGTTTTTCTTTTGAAAGCGCTCTTAGTTCAGTTCGGTAGAACGCGGGTCTCCAAAACCCGATGTCGTAGGTTCAAATCCTACAGAGCGTGATTCCGTCTATCTTATATCGAATCATGATAAAATCACTTAACAAAACAAAGTTGAATTGCAATGACCTCCTGCAAGGAGGAGGTCAATCAAAAAAAGAAATGTTACTCTACTCAATCAAAGGTCCAACTGATCACCACGTCTGTATTGTAAATATGCAGTAACGAATAATCCTGCTAAAGTAATAGGAATTAGACCTAAGACGATTCCAAATAGAAAAACTTCAATCATTTCGGTTTATTTAAGGGGATAAAAAAAAGAGGTAAGATCTATCCCTAAATATTAATCTGAATTATCCGTGAATCTCAATGACCAAGAAAAGAATTAGCAATTGGTGCGGTAAAGAACCATAGAATACCCGGGATCTCCGAAAAAGATTTTTCTGAATTATCCATTTAATTCATTTCAAATAAGTCGTATCTTGTTCAAACCAATAAATAGAGCTAGGGTTATAGTTAAAGCAGCCAGTAAAAAACCGAAATAACTAGTTATAGTAAGCATGAAAGGGCTAAATTAGATATGTTTTTTTGCTACATATGTTGATAAAACACTTACCTAAGTTTCCATTTTTCCCAGATACGAGGGTAATAAAAACCAATTAAAAGAATTAGTTTAGTTCCAATGGAAAATTTTTGATTCATCAGTCAGTATAGATAATACTAAAAAAGAGATAGAGTGACATAGGTAGAATAAATTGATTCATCAGATGTGACATCGACCAATCCTGTGATTCCGAATCAACGTCAACAGATTCTTTGTCCAATTTGTGAGTTGAGTAAAGTAATAGTAATAAGAAGTGTATCGTGTAATTTCATTCAAAACTAAAATTGCATTTTAGTTGGAATGACAGAATTCGATTTGCAAATAACTTCAATTTTTTGATCATTTCTTTTCTATTTCAATAGGATCTAATCCATTTTGGGGGAAGCGAACGACCTGATACTACCTTATTACTTATTTTAAGTAATTGCATTCAGTCTAGTAATAGGTTAATTAATTGCCCATACGATATCGAATAATAATAAAAAAGCGTTCCACGATACATCGAAAGGATCTATCGAAAAACTAAAACTTTTACTTGAATTTACTTTTTTTTAGTCTTTTTGTTTTTTGGGGGGTCAAAAAGTCGATTCGAAGACGAACCACTTCAATTATCCTTTT